TTTAGGCAGAATGCCGTCGCCTATTATCACTAATAAACTTAAAGAGAAAAAAGAAACCTCAGAAACGGAAGAAGGGGGAGAAAGAAAAGAAGAAAGCGATGTAGAAACAACTTACGAAATGAAGGAGACTAAACAGGAACAAGAGGGATCCACCGAAGAAAACCCTTCCCTTTTTTTGGAAGAAAGGGAGGATCTGGACAAAATAGATGAAACGGAAGAGATCCGAGTGAATGGAAAGGAAAAAACAAAGGATGAATTTCACTTTAAAGAGGCACGCTATCAAGATAGTCCAGTTTACGAAGATTCTGATCTGGAGACCCATCAAGAGAATTGGGAATTGGGAAGACTGAAAGAAGAGAAAAAGAAAAGAATGAGTATAATGATTGAAAAATATTTTGTCACTTTTTTTTTCGATTTTAAGCGATGGAATCGTCCATTACGATATATAAAAAATAATCATTTAGAAAATGCTTTACGCAATGAGATGTCACAATTCTTTTTTTTTACATGTACAAGTGATGGGAAACAAATAATATCCTTTACATATCCGCCCAGTTTATCTACTTTTTCGGAAATGCTAGAACAAAGAATTTCTTTGTACATAATAGAAAAACTATATGACGAAGATATTTACAATTCTTGGATTTATACTAATGAAAAAAAAAAGTGCAATTTGAACAATGAATTGAAAAGCCGAATCCAATTTCTAGAAAAAAAAGAGGGATCCCATAGTCTGGATATGCTTGAAAAAAGAACCATATTATGTGATGATGAAAAAAAAAAAAAATGTTTGCCAAAAGCATATGATCCTTTTTTCAACGGACCATATCGAGGAACGAGAAAAAAATTAGATTCACGCGCAATCATGAATACTTATACAGATACAGAAGATTTAGTAGAATTTTTTTTTATAAATAAGATTCATGATCTAATTATTAATGATTTTAATAATGATTCCGTAAAATTCCACCGTCAATCATTTTTGAATTCTACAGAAGAAAAAGGAATTGATTCAGAAAGTCAAGCAAAATATTTGCAATTTGTATTTGATGTAATTACAACACATACAAAAGATCAAAAAAAAATGAAAAAAGAATCTATTGGAATTATAATAGAAGAAATCAGTAAAAAAGTTTCTCGATGGTCATACAAATTAATCGAGAATTTGGAAGAAGAAGAAAATGAAGAAGGATTGGAAGAAAATTATGAGATTAATTCAAGAAAAGCCAAACGTGTTATAATTTCTCACGATAATGATGATCAAACGGAAGAGGGAGAGGTGTCTTTGATACGTTACTCACAACAATCAGATTTTCGTCGCAATCTAATCAAAGGATCCATGCGTGCTCAAAGACGTAAAACAGTTATTTGGAACCTCTTTCAAGTAAATGTACATTCCCCACTTTTTTTGGATCGTCTAGACAAAATATCTTTTTTTTCGTGTTTTGATATCAACGAAATAAAGAATATAATTTTTAGGAATTGGATGAGCAGAGAACAAGAATCAGAATTAAAAATTCCTTATTTTGAAAATGAAGATAAAAAAGAAGAAAAAAAATATAAAAATGAAAAGACAGAAATATCAGAAGCTTGGGATGCCTTTCTATTTACTCAAATAATAAGAAGTTTTATGTTAATAACCCAATCTTTTCTTAGAAAATACATTATATTGCCTTCATTAATAATAGCAAAAAATATTTTACGTATGTTATTTTTTCAAAATACCGAGTGGGATGAGGATTTTAAGGAATGGAATAGAGAAATCCATATTAAATGCGCCTATAATGGTGTTCAATTATCAGAAAACGAATTTTCCCAAGATTGGTTAACAAATGGTATTCAGATAAAGATTCTATATCCTTTCTGTCTAAAACCTTGGAGAAAATCTAAGGCACAATCTCATCATAGAGATCTAATGAAAAAAAAAGAGAAAAAAACAAATTTTTCTTTTTTAACAGTCTGGGGACTGGAAGCGGAACTTCCTTTTGGTTCTCCCCGAAAACGACCTTCTTTTTTTGAACCTATTTTTAAAGAACTCCAAAAAAGAAAAAAAAAGGTGAAAAATCAATTTTTACAAGTTTTAAATTCTTTAAAAAAAAAGTCATTTCTAAAAGTTATAAAAGAAGAAACAAAAGGGGTAATAGTTCAACTTATAAAACTAATAATGAAAAAAGTAAATCCAATTTTTTTATTTGAATTGAGGAAAGAAAAAGTGTATGAAACGAACGAAAACAAAAAAGATTTCAAAAGAAATAATAAGATTCTTCGCGAATCGTCCGTTATAAATCGAACGATGAATTGGTTAAATTATTCACTAATAGAAAAAAGAATGAAAGATCTTTCTGATAAGACAATCAAAATAAGGAATCAAATTGAACGAACCGCAAAAGACAAGAAAAAAAAAGAAATAGTTCTAATTTCTAATAATAAAGAATCGGGATCACAGAAACATATTTGGAAAATATTAAAAAGGAAAAATATCCGATTAATGCGTAAATCACACTACTTTATCAAATCATTCATTGAAAAAATATACATAGATATTTTGCTATGCACTATTACCGTTTCTAAGATAAATGCACAACTTTTCTTTGAATCAACAAAAAAGATCTTTAATAAAGACATTTACAACAATGAAATAAATAAAGAACAAGAAGTAATTGATGAAACAAATCAAAATACAATGAAATTTATTTTGACTATAAAAAAATTGTTTTCAAATACTTATAATACTAAGAATAGCAATCAAAATTTCAATACTTATTGGAACTTATCTTCCTTGTCCCAAGCATATGTTTTTTACAAAATATCACAAAATCAATTACTTAATAAGTCTAAATTAAGACCCGTACTTAAATATAAAGAGAACTATCCTTTTTTTAAGGATAATTTAAAAGATTATTGTATGATACACGGAATATTTAATTCACATAATACAATTAATACATATGTAATGAACAAATGGAAAAACTGGTTAAAAGGTCATTATCAATACGATTTATCTCAAAAAAAAAGGTCTCCAGTAATACCTAAAGAATGGCGAAATAGAATCAATAAACATCGTATGATTCCAAATAAGGAATTAAACCAATTGGATTTATATAAAAAATATCAATTTATTTATTCCATGAAAAAAAATGACTATGCAGCGAATCCATTTATGAGTCAAAAAGACAAATGGAAAAAACATTACAGATATGATATTTTATCATCTAAATACATAAGTCTACCTAATTTATACATTTCTGGATCAACATTAGAAATAAAAAGGGACCAAGAAATTCCATATCATTTCAATATATCGAAACCTGAATTATTTTATGTATTGGTAAGTATACCTAGTAATGATTATCTAGAAAAAGGATCTATTATTGATAGAAATATCAATTTGGATAGAAAATATTTTGATTGTAGAATTATGGATCTTTGTTTTCTAAATTTTAGAAATGATATTGAGATCTGGACCAATGTACATATTGGCATCAAGATTCAGAAAAATACTAAGACTAAGATTAATAATTTAAAAAAAATAAAAAAAATGGAAAAAAAAGGTATTTTTTATCCGATAATTCATCAAGAGATCAAACAATTCAATCAAAAAAGTTTATTTTTTGATTGCATGGGAATGAATAAAGAAAGGTTCTATGATACCGCATCAAATCATGATACTATATCAAATCTAGAAACTTGGTTCTTCCCAGAATTTATGCTACTTTTTGATGTATATCAAATTAAACCTTGGATCATACCAATCAAATCACTCTTTTTTCATTTTTCTATAAATGAAAAAAGTAAAAACATTAACGTAAATCCAAAGAAATCATTTAATAAAAAAAAATATCTTGAATTAGGAAATTATAAGCAGGAAGAAAACGAACAACAGGTCCAAGAAAATCTTGTATGGAATATACTAAAAAAAAAACAATATAAGAGCAAGAATGAAATGGAACTCTATTTCTTTTTGAAAAAATATTTCCTTTTTCAACTAAGATGGTCTGATCCTTTGAATAAAAAAATAATTAAAAATATAAGAATATATTGTTTACTACTTAAACTGATAAATCCAAAAGATATTGCTCTATCTTCGATTCAAAGAGGTGAAATAAATATGGATAAAATGATGATTCAAAAGGACCTAGTTCTTGCAGAATTGATAAGAAAAGGAATATTTATTATTGAACCAATTTGTCTATCTATACGAAGGAAAGGAAAATCTATTATATATCAAACTATGGATATTTCATTGGTCGATAATAAAAAAGACACAAAAAAAAGATATATTGAGAAAGGGGGGTTTGAAAAATCTATTGCAAGACACAGCAACATATTTTTGATTGGAGACAAAAATCATTATGATTTACTTGTTCCTGAAAATATTCTATCTCCCAGACGTCGTAGAGAATTTCGAATTCGAATTTGTTTCAATTCCCGGAATTTTAATGTTGTGGATAGAAATCCAATATTTTGCAATGAAAACAAAATAAGAAACTGTGGACAATTTTTGAATGAGGACAAAAATATTAATAAAGATAGAAAAATTTTCATTAAATTCAAATTGTTTCTTTGGCCCTATTATCGATTAGAAGATTTAGCTTGTATGAATCGCTATTGGTTTGATACCAATAACAGCAGTCGTTTCAGTATGTCAAGAATACATATGTATTCACAATTAAGAATGAATTCAATTTCAATGAAAAATGAAAAGAATTTATAGTGGATTTACTACATATCTTGTAACATATTTGGTAGATGAAGAGATGAAAGCCGAAACATATACACTGTGTAACATTATAATACATCATATCATGCTGATTTCATAGTGTATCAATTTTCATTAGGAAGAACGGAATCCTTTTAATTAAAAATAAATTGTTCTCTTTCGTGAATACATATATGTTTTGTATATTTGATCCAAATATACAAAACATAAACAACATAAATAAAAATAAATAAAAAACAAAGTAGTATATGAATCAAATCCAATTTTGATGTATACTAGATGAAAATAACTGGCATAATAAATATTATTATTTTTCCTGATCGGTAAAATTCACATAAAAGAAAGATAGAAATTTTAATTTATGGTCAAAAATTCATTAATCTCAGTTATTAAACAAGAAGAAAAAGAAGAAAATAGTGGGTCTGTTGAATTTCAAGTATTCCATTTCACCAGTAAGATACGGAGACTTACTTCACATTTAGAATTGCACAAAAGAGATTTTTTATCGCAAAGGGGTCTACGAAGAATTCTGGGAAAACGTCAAAGATTATTGACTTATTTGTCAAAGAAAAAGAAAGTGCGTTATAAGAAATTAATGGATCATTTAGATATTCGGGAACCAAAAACTCGTTAATTAAATTTGAATTTCTTATTTGAGTTTCTTATTATTTTATTCTTATTATCCTTGTTCTTTTTTAATTAGTTCAGTTATTATTTTTTTTTTATTTTTCATTTGAATAAATTCATGAAATAATGAATTAAGGAAAAAATATGACTGTACCGGCTACAAGAAAAAATTTCATAATAGTCAATATGGGTCCTCACCACCCATCAATGCATGGTGTTCTTCGGCTGATCGTTACCCTGGATGGTGAAGATGTTATTGACTGTGAACCTATATTGGGCTATTTACACAGAGGGATGGAAAAAATAGCGGAGAACCAAACAATTATACAATATTTGCCTTATGTAACACGTTGGGATTATTTAGCTACTATGTTCACAGAAGTAATAACAGTAAATGCACCAGAACGATTGTAAAGTGTTCAAGTGCCTAAAAGGGCCAGTTATATCAGAGTTATTATGCTGGAGCTAAGCCATATAGCCTCCCATTTGTTATGGCTTGGCCCTTTTATGGCCGATATTGGTTCAAAGACTCCCTTTTTCTTTCTCTATTTTAATAGAGAGGGAATTAATATATGATCTATTCGAAGCCGCCACAGGTATGCGGATGATGCATAATTCTTTCCGCATCGGAGGAGTAGCTGCGGATTTACCTTATGGCTGGATAGATAAATGTTTTGATTTCTGTGATTATTTTTTAACAGAAGTTGTTGAGTATCAAAAACTCATTACGAAAAATACCATTTTTTTGGAACGAGTTGAAGGAGTGGGCATTCTTGGTGGAGAGGAGACAATAAATTGGGGTTTATCAGGACCAATGTTACTAGCTTCTGGAATCCAATGGGATCTTCGTAAAGTTGATCCCTATGAGTGTTACAATAAATTTGATTGGTAAGTCAAAAGGCAAAAAGAAGGAGATACATTAGCTCGTTCGTTATTTAGTAAGAATCGGTGAAATGCAAGAATCCATAAAAATAATTCAACAGGCTCTAGAAGGAATTCCTGGAGGACCTTATGATAATTTAGAAAACCGGCGTTTTCATAGGACAAAAAATTCCGAATGGTATAATTTTGAATATAGATTTCTTACTAAAAAACTTTCACCCAATTTTGAATTGTTAAAATAAGAACTTTATGTAAGGGTAGAGGCCCCAAAAGGAGAATTAGGAATTTATTTAATAGGAGATAGTAGTGTTTTCCCCTGGAGATGGAAAATTTGTCCACCCGGTTTTATCAATTTGCAAATTCTTCTCCAGCTAGTTAAAAGAATGAAATTGGCTGATATCATGACGATACTAGGTAGTATAGATATTATTATGGGAGAAGTTGATCGTTTAAATGATATATTGATACGACAGAAGTACAAACTATTAATTCTTTTTATAAATTAGAATCCTTAAAAGAAGTCTGAAGTCTATGGACTCATATGGATTTTTGTCCCCATTTTAACCCTTGTCTTAGGAATCACAATGGGGGTATTAGTCATTGTGTGGTTAAAAAGAAAAATATCTGCAGCAATACAACAACGTATTGGACCTGAATATGCCGACCCATTAGGAATTCTTCAAGCTTTAGCGGACGGGACCAAACTACTTTTTAAGGAGGATATTCTTCCAGCTAGAGGTAATATTCGTTTATTTAGGGTCGGACCTTCTATAGGGTTTATATCAATTATACTAAGTTATTTAGTAATTCCTTTTGGATATCACCTTGTTTTAGCTGATCTCAGTATAGGTATTTTTTTATGGATTGCCTTTTCAAGTCTTGTCCCCATTGGTCTTCTTATGTCAGGATATGGATAAAATAATAAGTCTTCCTTTTCAGGCGGTCTATGAGCTGCAGCTCAATCAATTAGTTATGAAATACCATGAACTCTATGTGTGTTAGCAATATCTCTACGTGTGATTCGTTAGAACATGAACTTTTTCTTATCTATTTTCTATAAAATAGATAAGAAATTAATTGAGATTTCAATACAATAAAATAGAAATTGAATTCATAGAATTCAATATGTAAATATGAATATCAAAGAAAAGAATAAAAAAAAAGATTTTTTTTTATTCAATTAAATTCGATGAGTTAAACCAGATAGTTATATGAGTGAAACAAAACTGCTCCTCAATTTGCAGTAAAACAATAAAAATCTCATTCCTTAGGTACAAGAAGAAAATTGAAGTAAACATAAGTTGTTTACCCCAAGATTGAGATTATTTTATTAGTTGTCATATCTTGAAGCGGATGCAAAAGATCAACTTTATTTATTACTATACTGGGGATCAATCAAAAATAAGTGGGCAGTTAGGAACACCAAAGTACGCAAAAGATGAGTAATGGAAATAATGTAAGGTATCAAAAAAAGGGATTTTTGCATAAAACTTTGCATAAAACGAATCATAATAAGGGCTTGAAGTTGGTAGAAATGATCAAGCAATACTTCCCCACGATTCCGATATAGAGTATGCTACTATTCGCTGAATAAATAAATGACTATCAAGAACGAATTAATGCTTTATTTTATTTCCTTTTTTTTGTTTTCATAAATAAGAACAGGAACAAGACAAATAGAATGCAATACTATAATAGAAGAAAAAAATATTTCTTTCTTCATACATATACATATGGGAATTCTTATCATGATTCATTAACTAATGCCCAATTCTTTATATTTATGAATATAACGAGTATTTTATTGAAAGATTAAGTTATTGCTGAACAAAGAGAATTTTTGATTGATAATATCATTATAAGGGATGAGATCAATTCGGAAGTGCTTTTTCTTATTCTAGCAGACATAATTTTCTTGGTCGAATTGAGGGCTCTCCAATCTCCAATTTATCTTTACATTGTATTTACCTAAGGTCCAAAGAGAGCAATAATATTGAACTAGTCCTTACCTTAAATTTCTTTGTGGCCATAGAGGAGCCATATGAAGCTTAGGTTTCATGTACGATTTTGTAATAGCGATGGGAGCAGTGATATTATCATCGACTATAATTATCTAAAAGTTCAAGTACAGTTGATATAATTGAGGCACAGTCTAAATATGGTTTTGGGGGATGGAATCTGTGGCGTCAGCCCATAGGGTTTCTAGTTTTCCTAATGTCTTCTCTAGCAGAATGTGAAAGATTACCCTTTGATTTACCAGAAGCAGAGGAGGAATTAGTAGCAGGTTATCAAACCGAATATTCAGGTATAAAATACGGGTTCTTTTATCTTGCTTCTTACCTAAATCTATTAGTTTCTTCATTATTTGTAACAGTTATTTACTTATATTTACTTAGGTGGTTCTATTCCGTACATATCTCTTACTGAACTTTTTGGAATAAATAAAATGTTTAGAGTCTTTGTAATAGCAATTAGTATTTTTATTACATTAGTTAAAGCTTATTTGTTTCTGTTCATTCCTATCACAACAAGATGGACTTTACTTAGGATAAGAATGGATCAATTATTAAATCTTGGATGGAAATTTCTTTTACCTATTTCTCTAGGTAATCTATTATTGACAACTTCTTTTTAACTTGTTTCACTATAAACTATAAATAAAAATAAGAAATTAAGAGAAAACAATAATGAATATTCTATATTCATAACTTATCTCAACCAAGAGAAAGAAACATAAATATTATTCATGGATATCTAAAATATGTTACCTATGGTTACTGGGTTCATGAATTATGGCAAACAAAAAATACGAGCCGCAAGGTACATTGGACAAAGTTTCATAATTACCTTATCCCATCCAAATCGTTTACCTGTAACTATTCAATATCCTTATGAAAAATCAATCACATCAGAGCGTTTTCGTGGTCGAATCCATTTTGAATTTGAGAAATGTATAAATGTATTGCTTGTGAAGTATGTGTTCGCGTATGTCCAATAGACCTTACCATTGTTGATTGGAAATTTGAAAAAGATATTAAGAAAAAACAATTGTTCCATTAGAGTATTTATTTTGGTGTCTGTATATTTTGCGGTAACTGTGTCGAGTATTGTCCAACAAACTGTTTATCGATGACTGAAGAATATGAGCTTTCCACTTATGATCGTCACGAATTCAATTAGAATCAAAATTCTTTAGGTCGGTTACCAATATAAAGAATTGGAGATTACACAATTCAAACAGTTATGGATTCAACAAATAAAATGAAAAAATAAAAAACCCTTGCTTGGTTCAAGAACGATTACCAATTACTAAATACTTAGTAATTACTAAGATTTGGTTTGGAATAAAGTAGGATTAACCAAATAACTTTATTTTATATATCTAATGATATTCATTTTTTTCATTCAATTAGGAAGGTATCATATAAAAAAAGAGTTCCTTTCCTGGACCCTTAGTAAGGTCATGAAATATTTCAACTTATGTATTTATCTTTTATTTCATAATGGATTTACCTGGACCAATACATGATATTCTTGTAGTATTTCTGGGATCAGTTCTTATATTAGGAGGTCTGGGAGTAGTATTACTTACCGATCCCATTGATTCTGCCTTTTCATTGGGATTGGTTCTTTTTTGTATATCCTTATTATATATATATATTTCATTGAATTACGATTTTGTAGCTGCCGCACAATTACTTATTTATGTGGGAGCCATAAATGTATTAATCATATTTGCTATGATGTTCATGAACGGTTCAGAATATTCTAATGATTCCTATTTGTGGACCTTTGGAGATAGGATCACTTCACTGGTTTGTACAAGTATTTTTTTTCATTAATGACTACTATCCCAGATACGTCATGGTCCGGAATTTTTCAGACTACAAGATCAAATCAGATTATAGAAAAGGACTTAATAAGTAACGTTCAACAAATTGGGATTCTTTTATCCACAGATTTTTAGATAGAATATTCTAAATAGAAGAAGAAGAAAGAGAATATAATATTCTATTATTCTTATTTATTTTTTTTTATTCTCTTTTTTCATATATATTTATGATTTAGAGTTACTAACCTATTCTATAACTAACCTAATAACAAACGTATTCATCTGATATATAATATATCATCATATTCCTAATTATATTTCTATATTATATTTCTATATGTATATGAATCTATATAGATTCATATACATATAGAAATATAGTAAAATTCACATGAATTTCATTCGTAAACTCATATTTCATGGTTATTGAGATGGAAATCAAAGTATCTTGGCCCTTTCTCATAAACAGATTATAAAATATATTGATTCTTCAATTTTTGATAAATCATTGATTCGTCTGGTGTCTACAATAGAAAGATTTATTTTATTTTACCAGATCGAAAATCTTTTGTGTTCAAAACTGGAATTTATAGACCCAATGTCACATTCAGTAAAGATTTATGATACATGTATAGGATGTACCCAATGTGTTCGAGCTTGCCCTACGGATGTATTGGAAATGATACCTTGGGATGGATGTAAAGCTAAGCAAATTGCTTCTGCGCCAAGAACCGAGGATTGTGTAGGTTGTAAAAGATGTGAATCCGCTTGTCCAACAGATTTTTTGAGTGTCCGTGTTTATTTATGGCATGAAACAACTCGCAGCATGGGTCTTTCTTATTGATATGTGACAAAAAACTCCACTTGAATCATTTGATTCCTCTTTACTGACAAAAGCCCGTACTCGAGAAAAGAAAATATATTATTCTTCTCCCGAGCACGGGGTTTTCTGGTCTAATTTTATCTTATCTTTATCACGAGTTATTTTCGTTAACAATACTTCTTGTTTTGCCCATATTCGCGGGTTCTTCAATTGTCTTTTTCCCTCAGAGGGGAAATAAAGTGTATAGTGGGTATACTATATGTATATGTATCCTAGAGCTCCTTCTAATGACCTATGTATTTTGTTATCATTTCCAATTGGACGATCCATTAATCCAATTGAAGGAGGATTATAAATGGATCAATCTTTTTGATTTTCACTGGAGACTGGGAACCGATAGACTTTCCATAGGATCCATTTTACTGACAGGATTGATCACTACTTTAGCTACTTTTGGCCAGTTACTCGAAATCCGCAATTTTTATATTTCTTGATGTTAGCAATGTATAGTGGCCAATATAGGATCATTTTCTTCTCGAGACCTTTTACTTACTTTTATCCATGTGGGGAAGAAAAAAACGCCTGTACTCGGCTACAAAGTTTATTTTGTGCACTGCCGGAGGTTCCATTTTTCTCTTAATAGGAGTTCTAGGTATGGGTTTATATGGTTCCAATGAACTAACATTATATTTAGAAAAATTAGCTAATCAATCGTATCCTGCAGCATTGGAAATAATACTATATTTTGGTTTTCTTATTGCTTATGCTATCAAATTGCCGATGATATCTTTACATACATGGTTACCAGATACCCATGGGGAAGCACATTACAGTACATGTATGCTTTTAGCTGGAATATTATTAAAGATGGGAGCATATGGATTGATTCGAATCAATATGGAATTATTAGCTAACGCTCATTCTAGATTATCTCCCTGGTTGGTTATAGTTGGTTATAGTAGGAATAATACAAATCATTTATGTAGCTTCAACTTCTCTCGGTCAACGCAATTTAAAAAAAACGTATTGCCTATTCTTCCGTATCTCACATGGGTTTCATAATTATAGGAATTGATGTTTATCCTGATTTTGTTCTCCCATTATCGGTTGACAAGGTACAAGTTCTATTATCTAATATCTAATTATTTTTATAGATACTAATTATTTTTTTAGATTCAATAATAAATGAAATAAATTTAATTAATTGGAAAGAAAGTCTTAGAATTCTTTGACTTTCATATTTTCACGATTCTTCGTTGGACAATGAAAAAAAAAAGGTAAGGGTGAATTAGAATTGTAATGAGATACATCTAAAGTTTTTGAGAACCATTTGAATAATTCCTATATTTAAACGGTTCTCAAAAACTCGCACAAATTTTCATTGTATTGTGTATCAGACGATTTTTTTATGTATTCTTCATGTAATTTATTTTATTAGATATTAATTTATTAATTGGAATGAACCATAACTATGGAACCCGATTCCTAATAGATTGATCCCAAAATAGCATATCCAAATTAGTAGAAATCCTATAGAAGCTATAAATGCCGAATTTGTGCCTTGATCTTGCAATTTTGAATTTGTTCTAGTATGTAAATAAATTGCAAATATGGTCCAAGTAATAAATGCCCAAGTTTCCTTAGGGTCCCAATTCCAATAAGAGCCCCATGCTTCATTAGCCCATACTGCTCCAGAAAGAATGCCTATGGTTAAAAAGGTAAACCCTAAACTAATGACACGATAACTCCAATAATCCAAACGCTGAATTAATTGATATTTGTAAAAATTTTGAAATGAGAGGAAAGAAGTCTTTTTTAATACACTTCCTTTTTCGTTCAAATATTTCATATCACCAAAGAAAAACGACTTTCTTAAACTGAAAAATTTATTGTTTTTCAAAAAAGAATCGATTCTTTTTTGAAATGTAATCACTATAAGAGCAACTGCTAATAATGATCCGCATAAAAGAGCTGCATAGCTCAATAGCATCATACTGACATGCATCATTAACCACTGAGATTGTAGAGCAGGTACTAATATTGTGGGTTGATGCATTTCAGTTGAGAGATTTGACGTGGCGAAACCTTGGGTAAAAATGGCACTTGGTGCAGTTATTGCGCTTAAATCATTTTTCTGATTCCCAAGATACGGAATCATATGAATAATGGATAAACTCCATGAAAGGAAGATTAAGGATTCATATAAATTACTTAAGGGAAAATGTCCCGAAGAAAACCAACGAATAAATAAAAACCCTGTTATAGAGAAAAAAGTAGCTATTATCCCTTTTTCTGACGAATTACGTAATCCTTCGATTTCGTATATTAATAAGTTCATCAAATGAATCATAATCACAATTGAGATGATCGAAAAGGAAATATGAGTTAATATATGTTCTAAGGTTGCAAATATCATAAAGAAGAGTCCCTTTTAAATAATTGAAATCGGGGAGGGGATTAAATAGAATCTAACATATTTTAAATATTTTAGATTCTATTACTATATTATTAATATTAATTCTTATTTATGCCGCCACTCGGACTCGAACCGAGATGCTCTAGCACTGCTTCCTAAGAGCAGCGTGTCTACCAATTTCACCATGGCGGCTTACCTTCAATAATAATAGGAAATTCCTGTTGAATTGTCGATATTCAATATAGTTTAGGAAACAATGAAGAAAGATGCATTTCCATTAATATGGAAATGTTCAATATCAATAATACTTAATTAGTATCTTCGTAAATTCAGTTTTAATAATAAACTTTTCCGTACTAGAAACCTAGCTCTTGTTTATCCAAAAGAGTCAGAACTCAATAGTTTCGTTCTCAGTCGGGGTATAAAATTCATAAGTATAAAGTATAATTAAATATTCAGATTCTTCCTTGTCTATCGTAATTGTGCTTTTCAAAATTGAAAAGCACAATTCATAGTAAAGAAAAAACCATCTCACGAATTCAATATCAATCAATAGAAATTTCAATAAATAGAGTAAAATAAATAAATATAGAATATAATAGAAATATAGAAAGACTATAAAAAATATCAAAAAATGATAAAAAAAACATCAAATATAAAATACTGAGTACTTTGAATCAAGTAGACAAAAAGATTATTATTTTTCATATTACCTAGCTCTAACTAATATGGAGAAGTAAAATACAAATACAATTTAGTAAAATTGAATCATTTGTCTTACAATTAAAAAATGGAAATTTGTAAGTTCTTTGAAACATGTCAATTAAGATTTTTCCAAGACTTTTTTTTGTCGCACAAAAAAACTTTTTGACTGTCCAGTGGAAACAGATTTAGCTAAAGAAAAAGCTTTTACTGCCTCTAAAGATCCTTTTTTTTTCCAAAGATTTCTACGAATATGCTTTTTTGACATAGAAGTACGTTTTTTTGGAACTGCCATTCAAAAGGTAGGTGACTCCTTTTTATCGTTGTATGTGAAAGACATATATTGTTCAAAAAGAATTACTCTTTATTAGTCATTATCTAGAATTAATACTTAATTCCATAAATTTCAAAATTCCCTCAATAATAACATACAAAGAAAAAAAAATAATAAAAGAAAATCAAAAAATTAAATAAAAATATTCTATTTTCATAGACAAATAGATTTCTATTTTCTATCTTCATTCTGATATTTACATAATGTAATAATTACATACGTATTTTATAACATACGTATTTTATATTTATTGTTTTAAAAAGGAATATATACAAAAATAATATACAAAAAAAAGTAATGTAATTTGAATATAATTTGAATATTTAATAATATAGATTATATATATCATATTGCAAATATTCATATTGAATATTCAGAATAGTAATAAAAAATATTTATCTAATTTTTATTTAAATAGTAAAGTAAAAAGTAATAAAGTATATACTATAAGAAATAATATATATAAGAATCTAGTATGAATAGAAATATATAGTATGAAAAGAAAAGATTCTATAGAAAGATAAAAATTATACAATAAAAAAAAAATAAATAACAAATATAACAATAGAAAGAGATAAAGAAATCTTTAACTGAACTTTAATAGAAATATAATAAATCTATCTTAAATCTTAAATATATAAATCTATCTCTAAATTACATAATT